AATAAGATGCCTGAAAAAGGATTACTTTGATATAGTAAATCAAGTGTTAAAAAAAACACTCTTATTAAAAACAAATTATAATTATTGGAATTAAACCAAATCTAAAAAATTCAAAATTCTTTATGCATCTTACATTAAATTATAAAAAACACTAAAAAGATAAGCTAAATTTAAGCTAATGGGTTCATACCTCATTTATGATAATAATTCTCTTTTTAATTTCACTAAATTCAAGAAAAATAATTTTCCTAAAAATAATAATTATTAGAACAATTATAATAATATCCTCATTAAACTTAATATTTTCATGAATCAGAATAGAAGTAAATCTAATTTCATTTATTCCAATTATAACAAAAAGTAAAAAAATAAAAGATCAATCAATAAAATACTTCATTATTCAAAGAATATCTTCATCCATAATATTAATAGCAATACTTACAAATTCAAAAATTGAGTCCCCAATCAATTTAAGAATATTAGTTATAGCAAGAATATTAATAAAAATAGGATTTATACCATTCCATCTATGAATACCCATAATTATACAAAGAATATCATGAAAAAAATGTATAATTTTAACCACTTGACAGAAAGTTTCACCAACAATTATAATATGTCAAATTATAACAATTAAAGAAATTATGATTCCCCTAATAATTTCTATAATTTTTAGACCAATTTCAATATTAAAAACAATATCAATAAAAAAAATTATAGCATTCTCATCTATTAGTAATTCACCCTGAATAGTAATGTCAATATTAATTTCAAAATTCTATTTCATTTTATTCTTTACAATTTATTCAACAATCAATATTATCACAATAAACAACTTTAAAAAAATAAATATTAATTTTACCAATCAAATAAATGAAAAGAAGAAAAATTCTAAAATTAACATAATTGTAAATTTTTTATCTATAAGAGGATTTCCCCCCACAATTGGATTCTTTTTAAAATGAATAATTTTACAAAAAATAATAGAATTATCAAAATCATTATCAATAATTATGGTACTTTCATCACTAATTTCAAGATTTATTTACCTAAAAATAATAATTTCAATTTTCATAACAATAAACCTTAAAAAAAAAAATTTTAAATCAAAAAATTTTACATCCTTAGATACAATAATCAACATATTAATAATTTTAACTTTTATGTTCCTTAAACCAAATTAGGAAAAGGATTTAAGTTAAAATAAACTATTAACCTTCAAAGTTGAAAATAATAAAATAAATTATAAGCCTTAGCTTATAAATTATTAAATAAACACCTTTAGATTTGCAATCCAAAATCATTAAATGAATATAAAGCCATTAAATAATGAGAGATATAAAAATATCATAAACAAACTTACAATTTATTACCTAACTTCAGCCATCCCATTCTTTAAAAATTTAAACAAACAATCATAATGAAAAAATGATTGTTCTCAACCAACCATAAAGATATCGGTACTCTATATTTCATCTTCGGATTGTGATCAGGATTATTAGGAACCATAATAAGTATAATTATCCGAATAGAATTATCTCAACCAGGATCAATAATTAAAAATGACCAAATCTATAATACAATTGTTACATCTCATGCATTTATCATAATTTTCTTTATAGTTATACCAATTATAATTGGTGGATTCGGAAATTGAATAATCCCATTAATAATTGGTGCTCCCGATATAGCATTCCCACGAATAAACAATATAAGATTTTGATTATTACCAGCATCAATTACACTATTAATTGCAAGATCTTTTTCAGGTTCAGGGACAGGAACAGGTTGAACTGTTTATCCTCCCCTATCAAATCAAACAGCACACTCTGGACCTTCCGTAGATTTAACAATTTTTTCCCTACACATTGCAGGTATCAGATCTATCATAGGAGCCATAAACTTCATCTCCACAATTATAAATATACGAACTGAAGGAATAACTATAGAAAAAATCCCATTACTTTGTTGATCAGTACTAATTACAGCCATTTTATTATTGATTTCTTTACCTGTACTAGCAGGTGCTATTACAATACTATTACTAGATCGAAATTTTAATACTACATTCTTCGACCCCACGGGAGGAGGAGATCCAATTTTATATCAACACTTATTCTGATTCTTTGGTCACCCCGAAGTATATATTTTAATTCTACCAGGATTCGGTTTAATTTCACATATTATTATACATGAAAGAGGTAAATCAATTACATTTGGTCACCTAGGAATAATTTATGCAATAATTTCAATCGGAATTTTAGGATTTATTGTATGAGCTCATCATATATTTACTGTAGGAATAGATGTAGATACACGAGCATATTTTACATCAGCAACTATAGTAATTGCAGTCCCCACTGGAATTAAAATCTTTAGATGAATTGCAACTATACAAGGAATCAATATTATTAAATCACCCCAAATATTATGATCAATTGGATTTGTATTTTTATTTACAATAGGAGGATTAACAGGAGTAATTCTAGCTAATTCATCAATCGACATTATTATTCACGACACTTATTATGTAGTAGCCCATTTCCATTATGTGTTATCAATAGGAGCAGTATTTGCTATTATAGCAAGAATTATTCACTGATTTCCCCTCCTATCAGGTACAATCATAAATAAAAAATGACTAAAAATTCAATTTTACATAATATTTATAGGAGTAAATTTAACCTTTTTTCCTCAACATTTCCTAGGATTAGCCGGAATACCTCGACGATATTCAGACTACCCTGATACATTCATAGTATGAAATTCCATTTCATCAATAGGATCAATTATTTCAATAATCAGAATTAGAATATTAATATTTATTTTATGAGAAAGAATAATATTTAAACGAATAATTATATTTAAAAAAAATAATAATTCATCAATAGAATGAATATTTAATTCTCCCCCCCCAGAACATTCATTTAAAGAAATACCTATTTTAACAAATTAAAATTAAGAGTGGCAGAACAAGTGTCATGAACTTAAAATTCATTTATGAATTTAAAAATTTCCTTAATAATAGCATCATGAATAAAATTTAACCTAAATAATAGAGCAAGACCAATTATAGAACAATTAGTAATATTTCATGATCATACTATAATAATTATCATTATAATCTTATCAATCACAATATTTATAATAAAATCAATTATTAAAAATAAATTTTTATCACGTAATATATTAGAAAATCAAACTCTTGAAACTCTATGAACAATTATACCAACCATCACATTAATCTTTATTGCCCTACCTTCAATTAAAATCTTATATATTATAGAAGAAATTATTAACCCCTCAATTACAGTCAAAGCTATTGGTCATCAATGATACTGAACCTACGAATACTCAGATAAAAAAAAAATAGAAATTGAATCATATATAATCAATAAAAGAAAAAAAAAAAAAAGATTTCGATTACTAGACGTAACAAATCATATAATTTTACCTTTTTTAACTCAAACACGAATAATTATTTCATCAACAGACGTTATCCATTCATGATCAGTACAATCTTTAGGAATTAAAATAGATGCAATTCCAGGACGACTAAATCAATCATCAATTACTACAAAAAAACCAGGACTATTTTTTGGCCAATGTTCAGAAATCTGTGGTATAAATCACAGATTTATACCTATTACAGTAGAAAGAATTAATTTAAAAGAATTTATAAATTGAATAAAAAAAAATAACTAAAATTACTTTACATTAAGTGACTGAAATGAAAGTAATGGTCTCTTAAACCAAAATATAGTATAAATCAAATACTCTTGATGAAAAAAAATTAAGAAGTTAGTTTAATAATAAAACAATTATTTGTCAAATAAAAAATATAATAAATTTTTATACCTCTTGATCCCACAAATATCACCAATTATATGAAATACTCTAATAATAATAATATTTATTTTAATTATCCAAAATAGATCTATAATTATTTTCAATAAAAATAAAATTATAAAAAAAAACAAATTTAAAAAAAATGAATCAAAATATAAACTAAAATGATAACCAGATTATTTTCATCATTTGATCCTTCAACAAAATTTTTTCATTTAAACTGAATAATAATAATATCCACCTTAATGATTACACCAATAAATTTTTGAATAAAAAAATCCCGAATAATAATAACGAAAAAAAAAATAGAAAATAAACTATTATCAGAATTCTATAATTCAACTAACCAAAAAGAAATAATATTATTGTCAATAAGTATATTTTTTGTAATCACATTAAATAATTTAATGGGACTATTTCCCTATAACTTTACCTCTACAAGTCATATTTCTATTTCCATATCAATATCTATTCCAATATGATTAACTATAATAATTTACGGATGAACAAAATTTACAAATTCAATATTTATTCACCTATTACCAACAGGAACTCCTAAAATAATTATACCAATAATAGTTTTAATCGAAACAACAGGAAACTTAATTCGTCCTATTTCATTATCCGTACGATTAACTGCAAATATAATTGCAGGACATTTACTCATGACATTATTAGGAAATATAACTAAACTAAATTTAATAATATTAATATTACCAATTCAAATAATATTAATAACATTTGAAACTTCAATCTCCATTATTCAAGCCTATGTATTTTCAACCTTAATTACATTATATTCTAGAGATATCCCATATGAAAAAAAATCACCCATTTCACTTAGTTACAAAAAGACCCTGACCAATCCTATTATCAATTAATATTATAACAATATTATTAGGTACAGTAATATGAATAACAAATAAAACAATAACAACAATAATTTTAGGCTTTGTACTAACAACAACATGTTCAACACTATGATGACGAGACATAACCCGAGAAGCCACTTTCCAAGGAATACATACTATAAAAGTAGTAAAAGGCTTAAAAATAGGAATAACTTTATTTATTATTTCAGAAATTATATTCTTTTCATCATTTTTCTGAAGATTTTTCCATTCTAGTCTTTCCCCAACAATTGAAATCGGAATAAACTGACCCCCAAAATCAATTATTACATTTAACCCATTAGATATCCCCCTATTAAACACAATCATTTTATTATCATCAGGAACAACAATTACATGAGCTCATCATAGAATAATTAATAACAAATTAAACTCATCAATTAAAGCAATAACAATTACTATTCTATTAGGAATATATTTTTCAATTTTACAAAAATGAGAATACAATCAATCCCAATTCACAATTTCTGATTCAATTTATGGATCCATCTTCTTTGTAACAACAGGATTTCACGGAATTCATGTAATTATTGGAACATTATTTTTAATAGTTTCAACCCTACGAATAAAAAAATTACACATAAGAAATAATCATCACCTAGGATTAGAAATATCAGCATGATACTGACATTTTGTAGACGTAGTATGATTATTTCTGTATACAACTATTTACTGATGAGGAAAATAAATATATATTCTCTTAGTATAAAAAATATTTTTGACTTCCAATCAAAAGATCAAAAAAAAAATTGAAAGAATAATAACAAAAATTATAATAACATTAATAATTCTAATAATAACTATTTCAACCATCTTTATATTGACAATAATAATTTCAAAAAAATCAAAATTAAGACGAGAAAAAAATTCACCATTTGAATGTGGATTTTCAGCAATATCATCAGCACGTAAACCATTTTCAACACATTTCTTTTTAATCGCTATACTCTTTTTAGTATTTGACATTGAAATTTCAATCTTGCTACCAATATATTCAATTAAAATATCAAATTTAACAGAATGATTTAGTTCAAGATTAACCATTATAATTATCCTAATATTAGGACTAATTCATGAATGAAAAAATGGAATACTAGAATGATCAAAATAAAATAATAAAAGGAGTATAGTTAAAAAATAACAATTTCTTTGCAAGAAAAAATTATTAAAAATTATTAAATTTCTCTTATTATAAAATTAAAATAAGTAAAGAAGTAAAATACACTTAATTTCGACTTAAGATTAGAAAATTAATTTTCCGTACTTAAATTTAATTGAAGCTAATTTATTTAAGCCTTTCACTGTTAATGAAAAAAAAGAATTTTATTCCAATTAAAAAAAGAATAAACCAAAAAAAGAAGCCGCTAACTATCTTTAAAGTGTTAAATCACTTATTCTTTATATTAATTTTTATATAGTTTAAAAAAAACATTATATTTTCAATATAAAAATAAATAAAAAATTTTATAAATATTTAATAGAAAACAACTATCTTAACATTTTCAATGTTAAACTTTAAATTAAGCTAATTAAATTTTAAAATAAAAAAAAAATAATAAAACTACAAAAAATATATAATTAAAAAAAAAAAAAAAAAAGAAAATATATAAACAAAAAATCTATTTAAAATTATATGCTCAAAATAATAAGAAAAAAAAAGAAATTTTTTTTTTAATTCACCTGTTAAAAAATATTCCAATCAACCTAAATCAATTAATTTATAACAAAATACACTAAAAAAAAAAAAACGAGATAAAAAAAACCCAGTAGAAAAATAACTAAAAAAAAATATAGTTCTAAAAAAAAAAAAAAAATAATTAAAAACAAAAAACTTCAAATTAAAAAAAAAAAAAAAAAAAAAAAAAACAAAAAATATCATAAATAAAGGAACAATTTTAAAAAAAAATTCAACAAAAAAAATAAAATCAATAAATAATCAAAAAATTAAAGAACCTGAAAATAAAGAAAAAAAAAAAAGAAAAAACAAAGAAATATTTATATAAAAACAATACTTAAATCTAATTAAACAAAAAAAATAATTTTTAGAAAAAAATAAATAATATAATAAACGAATTCTATAAAATAAAGTCAATATTACAGAAAAAAGAAAAAAAAAAAAAATAAAATAATTTAATTCTCTTAAATACAACAATTCAAACACAAAATCTTTAGAATAAAATCCAGAAAAAAAAGGAAATCCACATAAACACAATAAAGAAATATAAAAACAAGAAGAAATATAAGGACATTGATTCAATAAACCACCTATATAACGAATATCCTGATTACCTAAAAAACAATGAATAAAAAATCCAGAACACAAAAAAAGTAAAGACTTAAAAATAGCATGAATTAATAAATGAACAAAACACAAAGTAAAACAACCTAAAGAAAGAATAAAAAATATAAATCCTAATTGTCTTAAAGTAGAAAAAGCAATAACTTTTTTTAAATCATTTTCCAACAAAGCATTAAATCCTGAAATAAACATAGTAATTAAAGAAATATATATTAAAAAAGACAAATCAAAAAAATAAATATAATTATTAAAACGAATAATTAAAAAAATACCAGAAGTAACCAGAGTAGACGAATGAACTAAAGAAGAAACAGGAGTAGGTGCAGCTATAGCTGCAGGTAATCAAAAACAAAAAGGAAATTGAGCTCTTTTAGTAAAAGAAGCTATTAAAATTAAATAAACTATAAAGTCCAAATTAAAATCAAAAAAATCATTATATAAATAAAAATGTCAAGAACCAAAATTAAATATATAACCAATACCCAAAATTAAAAATACATCACCAAAACGATTTATAAAAACAGTAATTAATCCTGAACTCAAAGAAATAGAATTCTGATAATAAATTACTAAACAATAAGAAATTAAACCCAAACCATCTCAACCTAAAAGTAAACAAATTAAATCAGGAACCATAATAAATATTAATATTCTAAGAATAAATATAAAAACTAAAAAAAAAAAACGAATAAAATTCCTCTCTATATTTATATAACCAATTCTATAAAATATCACAGAACCAGAAATCAAAAAAATAAATGATATAAAAATCAAAGAAATTCAATCAAATAACAATATAAAAGAAATTTCACAACCATTTATTTCAAAAATCAGTCAATCAAAAAAAATTAAAATATTATATTCATAAAAATAAATACTAATAATAAAAAAAAAAAAAAAAAAAAAAAAAAAAAAAAAAAAAAAAAAAAAAAAAAAGAATTTAAACAAAATAACACGGCCTAATTTCTAAAAAAATCCCTGATTTCACAAATCAATGTTTTAAAAATTTAAACTAAATAGACACTAAAAAAAATAATTTATATCCAAAACAATAAAAAAAATAGGAAAAACATGAAAAATTAAAACTAAATATTCACGAACAAAACAAAAACAACCAAACCTTAATAATCCAGAAAATACGCCATGTTGAGTTAAAAAAAAAATTATTAATCTATAACAAGCAGAAAAAAACAAAATAAAAAAAAAAAAAAATAAAGTATAAAAACTCCACCTCAATATAGAAAAAAAAATGAAAATTTCAGAAAATAAATTAATTCTAGGAGGACAAGACATGTTTATAACACAAAATAAAAACCAAAAAAAAGACAAAAATGGAAAAAAATTAATTATACCCCTTAAAATAAAAAATCTACGTGAACCAAACCGATCATATAAAATACCAATTAAAAAAAATATTCCAGAAGAAACAAATCCATGACCTAATATAAAAATTAAAGAACCCAAATACCCTCAACTAAATATAGAAAATAATCCAATAATTACTATAGATATATGACAAACTGAAGAATAAGCAACTAAAATCCTTAAATCTCTCTGAATTAAACAAAATAATCTAATAAAAATACAACCCACTAATCTTAAAGAAATAAAATAAACTCCATAATGAAAAATAAAAAAATAAATAAATCCCATTAAACGAATAAATCCATATCCACCTAATTTTAAAAGAATTCCAGCTAAAATCATAGAACCCATTACAGGGGCTTCTACATGAGCTTTAGGTAATCAATTATGTAAACCAAATATAGGAAACTTAACTAAAAAAGAAAAAACCAAAAAAAATATAAAAAAATTTCTTTTAAACCTTACACTTAAAAAATAAGAAAAAGATCCAAAAACAATATTTATATAAAAAACAATTAATAAAAAAGGTAAAGAAGCAAAAAGAGTATAAAAAATTAAATAAAATCCAGCATTTAAACGCTCCGGTTGATATCCTCAACCAAATAAAATTAAAAATACAGGAATTAAACTAGACTCAAAAAAAAAATAAAAAAAAAAAAAATCTATTACTAAAAACAAAAATATAAGTATTAAAACTAAAAAATTTAAATAAAAAATAAAATAATTTTCAAATAAAATCCTTAAATTCAATACACATAAACATACTAATAAACAAATTCAAATTCTTAAACAACAAAATAAATAAGAAATCCTATCCATCCCAAAAATATAAGAAATTAAATAAAAATAATCAACTAAAAAAAAATTTATACAAAAAAAAAAAAAAAAAAAAAAAAAAAGTCCATATAAATAATAAATAAGATAATTAAAAAAAAATGATAAAGGAGTCAAAAAAATCAAATAAAATAAAAACCTTAACATAAAGTTAATCTCATCAAATAATCAAAAGAACTTTTACGAACTAAATAAACAATTAAAGATAAACCTAATACACCATCACACACACCCAAAACTAAATAAATAATTAAAAAAAAATAATCAAAAATGTAAAATCTAAAATAAAAATAACAAAAATAAAATAAAGAAATTATTAAAAATTCTAAACTCAATAAAGACATCAAAAAAAAATTACGAACTAAAACTAAAGATACTATTCCACAAAAAAATATTATTAAAATAAACATAAGTTTTTATAGTTTAAAAAAAACATTGGTCTTGTAAACCAAAATTATTTAAAATAATTTAAAACAAATACCAAATTAAAAATTCAATAAGAAAAAAATTTTTCTTTAGTCTCCAAAACTAATATTTTATATAAAATACTTACTGAATAAATACAATAAACATAATAATAATTTCAATCTGCATATCTATCATTTTACCTTTTTTAAAACACCCTATTTCAATAGGCTCATTATTAATAATTCAAACTATTTTAATTTCAATAATCTCCACAATAAAATTTTATTCACCATGATACAGATATATTATATTTATTACTATTATTGGAGGTATAATAGTAATATTTATATATATATCAAGAATTGCATCAAACGAAGAATTTAAAATAATATCAATTACAAAAATAATAATGATTTTAATCATTTTAATAATATTAATTATAATCACCAAATATAAATATTTAACATATTTAGAAAAAAATAATTATAACAAAATAAACTTAATAGAATTTGAAGAAATTAAATCAACAAGAAAATTTTTTTATTTAAATAAAATAAATTTAACAATCATAATAATAATAATTTTGATAATTACAATAATTTCAGTATCAAATATTGCATCATCACACGAAGGACCTTTAAAAATAAAATAAATTTATATAATACAACAACATATGTACAAATCTATACGAAAAAAATCATTTTTAAATAACTTTATTATTGATTTGCCCTCCCCCTCAAATATTTCAACATGATGAAATTTTGGATCAATTTTAGGTCTATGCCTAATAATTCAAATTATTTCAGGTATTTTTATTGCTATACATTATTCCCCCAATATCAATCAAGCATTTAAAAGAATTGTTCACATTACACGTGATGTAAATTATGGATGAATTATACGAAATATACATGCTAATGGAGCTTCAATATTTTTTATTATAATATATCTACATACAGGACGAGGATTATACTATGGATCATACAAATTAAAAAAAACATGAATTTCAGGCACAATAATTATAATAATTTTAATAGCAACGGCATTTATAGGATATGTATTACCTTGAGGACAAATATCATTTTGAGGAGCAACAGTTATTACAAACTTAATTTCAGCTATTCCATATATTGGAGATATAATTGTAAAATGAATTTGAGGAGGATTTGCAGTAGATAATCCAACCTTAAACCGATTCTTTACATTTCACTTTATTTTACCATTCCTATTAACAATTATAATCATTTTACATTTAATATTTTTACACGAAACAGGTTCATCTAATCCACTAGGAATAAAAAATAATATTGATAAAATCCCTTTTCATCCATACTTTATAATTAAAGACTTATTAGGATTTACAATTACAATGTTTTTATTCTCCATAATAATAAATTCTTCACCTTTCATCTTCAATGATCCTGAAAATTTCAATATAGCTAACGCAATAATTACACCTATTCATATTCAACCAGAATGATATTTTTTATTTGCTTATGCAATTTTACGATCAATCCCCAATAAATTAGGAGGAGTATTAGCTTTATTAACATCAATTTTAATTTTATTAACTTTACCATTTTCAATAAAGAATAAATTCCAAAGCAACATATTTTACCCTAAAAATAAAATTTTATTTTGAATACTAATTAACAATTTCATTTTACTCACATGAATTGGGGCACGACCAGTAGAAGAACCTTTTATATTAATAGGTCAAATTCTTACATTTTTATATTTTATAATATTTATTTTATTACCTATTATATCAAATAAATGAGATAAATTACTATTAATAAAAAAAAAAATATAGTTAATTAGCTAAATAAAAAGCCTTATATCTTGAAATTATAAGAAAGAAAATAAATTCTATTAACTTTATACTAAAAAAAATGAAAAATAAATAAATTTTCAAAGAAATAAAAAAAATCAAATAATTTAAAACCACAGGTAAATAACACCTTCAAGATAAATATATTAACCTATCATAACGGTAACGAGGAAAAGTACAACGAATTCATACAAAAAAAAATAAAAAAAAAATAAACTTCAAAAAAAAAATTAATCTATAAATATCTCTACCAAAAAATATTAAAACTAAAAAAAATCTCAAAAATATTATATTTCTATATTCAGATAGAAAAAATAAAGAAAATATAAAAGATCTATACTCAACATTAAAACCAGAAACTAATTCTGACTCTCCTTCAGAAAAATCAAAAGGAGACCGATTAGTTTCAGCTAAACAACAAGAAAAAAAAATAAAAAATAAAGGAAAACAAGTAAAAAAAATTCATATATTAAACTGAACATACATAAAAACAAAAAATCTAAATCTACTAAAAAAAATAATAAAACATAAAATAATAAGAAAAAAACACACTTCATAAGAAATTCTCTGAGCTACAGAACGCAATCTACCTAATATAGAATAAATAGAATTTGATCTCCAACCAGAAATTATAATAATATATACACCTATACCAGAACAACATAAAAAAAAAAGTAAACCATAAATAAAAGAAATAAAATTAAAATATAAAGGATATAAAAATCAAAAAGTTAAAGAAATTATTAAACCCAATATAGGAACAAAAAAATAAATAAAATAATTACCAAAATTTAAAAAGTAATATTCCCTTCTAAATAACTTTAAAGCATCAGAAAAAGGTTGAAATAATCCCATTAAACCAACCCTATTAGGACCTTTACGAAACTGAATGTAACCTAAAATCTTACGTTCAAATAAAGTAAAATAAGCTACTCCTAATAAAACAAAAATAAATAAAAAAAAAATTCTCAAAAAAAACATTTATTAAATGTAAAAATTACATTTTTAAATTCTAAATTTAAAGCACTTTATCTGCCAATTCAATAATAAAAATAAATATTATTTTTTAAAAATCCTTTCGTACTAATTAAAAAACCTTATAAGAAGATAGAAACCAACCTGGCTTACACCGGTTTGAACTCAGATCATGTAATCACTTAAAGGTCGAACAGACCAAAAATTATAGAATCTACCCCATAAACTTGATTAATCCAACATCGAGGTCGCAAACTAAATTATCGATTTGAACTCTCCAATTTAATAACGCTGTTATCCCTAAGGTATCTAAATCTTTTAATTCAAAATTTAAAATCAAAATAACCAAAAAAAATTGTTTAAATAAAATAAAGTTTAAAATTTTAATTATCACCCCAATAAAAAAATAATAATAATAAAAAAAAATACCACAAAAAATTAATTTATATTTATTATTTTTAAGATCTATAGGGTCTTATCGTCCCTCTTAATCATTAATTCTTTTTAAAAAAAAAATAAAATTCAAATAAAAAAAATTAATAAAGTATTTTTCTCATTAAACCATTCATTCAAGACCCCAATTAAAAGACTAATTATTATGCTACCTTAGCACAGTTAAAATACCGCGGCTATTTAAAAATTAATTCACTGAGCAGGTTAGACTTAAAATATAAACATTAAGACATGTTTTTGATAAACAGGTGAAAATAAAATTTGCCCAATTCATAAATTTATTTTAAAATTTTACTAATTTAAACATTATTAAAAACTTAAATATTTAAATAAAAAAACTGATTAAAAAATAAATATAATAAAATTAATATTTTCAATCTATAACGAACTTAAATTGTTGAAAGATTTTAAACCTACAAAAAAAAATTAAATAAATTTAAATTATATATTAAATAAGAGCTTATCCCCTTAAAAACTAGAAATTTCAGAAATAAAATAAATTAAACTAAAAATATCCTTAATTAAATTAATTTCTCAATTAACCAGATATTGAATTAAACGAATTTCATATCAAATCCAACTAAAATTTTTAAATTTTTATAAAACAAAAACTTAAAAAATTAAATAAATCTTAAATTTTCGGGAAAAAAAATAATCATTTTTTAAATTTAATTAACCCTGATACAAAAGGTACTAAATTAAATTATTCTTCTTAAAAAAAAAAAAATCCCTTACAGTAAAATTAACTATAAAAAAATAATTTACTTAAATAAATCATTAACAATTAAAATAACTTTCAATAATAATATAAACAAAAATAAAAAAAATAACTTAAAATTTTAATCAAAAAAGATTAATCAAAACCTAAAATTTTACTGTAAATAAAATATAAAAATTTTTTGATTCTAGATACATTTTCCAATACATCTACTTTGTTACGACTTGTCTCACTTTATGAGAATGACGGGCGATATGTACATAATCAAGAGCTTTATTCAAAAAATTTAATAAAAAAAATTACTATTAAATCCAAATTCAACCTAAATAAAAAATAAATATTAAAAAAAAATAATTAATGTAACCCATAAACACCTTTATATAACTGCACCTTGACCTAACATAAATATACAAAAATATAAAAAGAAAATAAAACTTCAATTACATTCAACAACAGAGATATACAAGAAAATAAAGATAAAATTTATCGTGGACTATCATTTAAATTACAGGTTCCTCTAAAAAGATTTAAAAACCGCCAGATTTATTAAATTTTATTAAAATTTTTACTCCCTGGAAAACAAATTACTCTAAAATAATAGGGTATCTAATCCTAGTTTAAATTATAGTCTTACTAGATTATATTAAAAAAAACAAATTATTAATAAATTTCACCTAAATTAATAAATCACTATAAAAAAACCTAAAAATTCCAAAAAAAATTATTTTAATCATGAAATATAACCGCGAATGCTGGCATAACATTATTCTGAAATATAATATTTTATCAAATAAAAACCCTTAAATTAATAAAAATTTAATACTGAAAATAATAAATAATTACCCATTTAGAAAAAATAATTTATCAAAAAATTACATGCAAAAAAATACTAAAAATAACTTTCAAAGCCAAAATCAAACTTTTTAACTTAAAATATAAAAACCGGAACTTTAATACTTCCTCCAAGAAAATCAATTCCGATATTCCCCAATATCAGAATTCAAGTCAAAATTATAAAAATTAAAAATTTATTTCTCCCCAAAAATAAAATATAATTTTTTTTTAACTCTCTAGTTTATAAAAATAAAATGGTACAATAAAATAATAGATATTGAAAGTAAAAAACTTTTTAACTTAAAATATAAAAACCGGAACTTTAATACTTCCTCCAAGAAAATCAATTCCGATATTCCCCAATATCAGAATTCAAGTCATATATTAATGAGAGATACTATAATAAAATATTTATTCTATATAGAAATCATATATTAATGAATAATACATATAATAAAATATTTATTTTAATTAAATATTTAATTAAATTTATTATTCAATAAAGAATATTAATCATTTATTCATAACTAAATATATATATATATACAAGCAAGTTTTTTTTTTTTTTTTTTTTTTTTTTAATCATGTATATTAATAAAATTTTTATACATTTATAATATTTATTTTATTTACAATAATTTTTTTATTAAAAAATTTAATTAATAATAATACATCTTATATATAATAATATTTATGTAAACATTTATTATTAATAATATATATATATATAATAATATTTATGTAAACATTTATTATTAATAATATATATATATATAATAATATTTATGTAAATATTTATTATTAATAATATATATATATAATAATATTTATGTAATTATTTATATTTATATAAATATTTACATAATATAATATAAATCTATTATTAATTAAAATATATTTAATTTTATTTATTTATTTTTTTACTGGTATTATAATATTTTAATATTCTTCATATTAATAATAAAATATTTTATTATATAAAAAAAAAATATAAACTAAAATTCAATTCAAAAATCAAAATATCTAAAATTTTAGAGTTTTACCCCAAAAATTCAGAGTTTTACCCCAAAAATTCAGAGTTTTACCCCAAAAATTCAGAGTTTTACCCCAAAAGTTAAAAAGTTTTTAAACTAAAATTTCAAAGTAAAATTTATAAAAAACAAAATTCAATAATAAAATTATAAAAAAAAAAATTAAATTTTAAACGATTTTTATATTCAAGCTTATAAAGTTCCATATTATTTTTAGTATAATAA